TGGTCCTCTTGAAAATACCAGTGTAAGTGAAGACCCGATTCTAAATGATACAGAAAAAAACACCTATAATTGGAGTCATAGTGACAGTAGTAATGTTGATCATTTAGTCGGCGTTAGGGACATTCGGAATTTAAACGTGGATGACACTTTTTTAGTTTTAGGTAGGGATAATAAAAAAGACGGTTATTCCATATATTTTGATATTGAAAATCAAGTTTTTGGGATTGACAATAATCATTCTTTTTTGAGTGAATTAGAAAAAGAATTTTCTAGTTATTGGAATTCTAGTTATTTAAATAAGGGGTCTAGGAGTGACGATTCCCACTATGATTATTCTATGTATGATAATAAATATAGTTGGAATAATTACATCAATAGTTGCATTGACAGTTATCTTCGTTCTCAAATCGGGATTGCTAGTTCTATTTTAAGTGGTAGTGAAAATTACAGCGAAAGTTACATTTCTACTTACATTTTGGGTGAAAGTAGAAATAGTAGTGAAACCGGGAATTCCAGGCTAAGAACTAGCACGAACGGCAGCGATTTCGCTCTAAGAGAAAATTCTAATGATCTCGGCGTAACTCAAAAATACAAGCATTTGTGGGTTCAATGTGAAATTTGTTATGGATTAAATTATAAGAAATTTTTTAAATCCAAAATGAATATTTGTGAACAATGTGGATATCATTTGAAAATGAGTAGTTCAGATAGAATTGAACTTTCGATTGATCCAGGCACTTGGGATCCTATGGATGAGGAGATGTTCTCTCTGGATCCCATTGACTTTCATTCAGAGGAGGAACCTTATAAAGATCGTATTGATTCTTATCAAAAAAAGACAGGATTAACCGAGGCCATTCAAACCGGCATAGGTCAACTAAACGGCATTCCCGTAGCAATTGGGGTTATGGATTTTCAGTTTATGGGGGGTAGTATGGGATCGGTAGTAGGCGAGAAAATTACTCGTTTAATCGAGTATGCTACCAATCAATTTTTACCTCTTATTCTAGTGTGTGCTTCCGGAGGAGCACGCATGCAAGAAGGAAGTTTGAGCTTGATGCAAATGGCTAAAATTTCTTCCGCTTTATATGATTATCAATCGAATAAAAAGTTAGTTTATGTATCAATCCTTACATCTCCTACGACTGGTGGGGTGACAGCTAGTTTTGGTATGTTGGGGGATATCATTATTGCTGAACCCAACGCCTACATTGCATTTGCAGGTAAAAGAGTAATTGAACAAACATTGAATAAGACAGTACCTGAAGGTTCACAAGCGGCTGAATTTTTATTCCATAAGGGCTTATTCGATCCAATCGTACCACGTAATCTGTTAAAGGGCGTTCTGAGTGAGTTATTTCAGCTCCACGCTTTCTTTCCTTTGAATCATAACTTAAGTAGAACCTTAACTTAAGTTAATAGTTAATTAAATTGAATTCCTTAAATTAATTTCTTTCTGGCGAATAACTATTTAGAATAAGTATTTATTAAGTATTTATTTATCGGAATCAAAGGAAAAATCCGAAGAATGGATTTTTTTTGGTGACATAAGAGGAAATTATGGAAAGAATCATACAGATAATTTTTTTTTTACCGATATCCCTGATTCCTAATTAGGAAACCTCTATGAACAAGATAAAAGAGCTAATTCTTTTTCCGCGAAATTCAATTGGGCAGGGTAGTAAATTAATAAATTAAATAATAAATAAAACGAATTTCATGTTCTTTTCTTCCTTTCGTATTATATTATAACTATAAACTATAACGAATTTTGGAATAATTTATAAAGGGAAGAAACTCTTTATTAAATTCAAATTATAAGACAAGAAAAAGATAATAGAAGAATAACAAACAAGTGGATTATCATACATGTATTTCATGTAGAAAAATGAATAAGTCCATTCAGTTAGTTCTATATTCCTTGCACTTTCTTATATATACTCACTTAGATATACTTAGTATAATTATATAGGAATTCTAAAAATTTTAAGAGATCCTTCTATTTAAGATATCTTTCTAACACTATAATATAGTGATAATAGGTAAAAAGATTAATATAACAATAAATAAATAACAGGTACAAATATTAAATCGAGGTGCCCATTCTATGACAATTCTCAACAACTTACCCTCTATTTTTGTGCCTTTAGTGGGCTTAGTATTTCCGGCAATTGCAATGGCTTCTTTATCTCTTCATGTTCAAAAAAACAAGATTTTTTAGATCTGATGGGGGCAAATTTCATCTATTTTTTTTTTTCAAGACTTAGACTTGGATCATAACACAGATATCTATTCAGTATAATATGGTATAACTTGTGGCTTCTTTCAAACAGAAAAGAAAGGGCAGGCGTAAACGTAAATATGATATATGAGTAAACGAGCTATTTGTTGAAAATAAGTCGCGATTGGGGCGGATGCCTGAAATAAATGCAAAGCCCATGTAGCTATATATGTGTAGTATGTGTAGATAGGGGATCATATGAGGGGGCTCCTATTATTTTACTTTTAGATCTAACGAATTGCTTCGAAAGATTCACATCAGAATAGTGCAAGTTGATGAAAGTTCCTTCGGAAACAAAAAAACGTAAAGTAAAATTCATTTTGGCCGGTCTCCCACTTCCAATAAAATGCAACTAGATCTAGTATGAGTTGGCGATCAGAACATATATGGATAGAACTTATAGCGGGGTCTCGAAAAATAAGTAATTTCTGCTGGGCCATTATACTTTTTTTAGGTTCATTGGGGTTTTTATTGATTGGAATTTCCAGTTATCTTGACAGAAATTTGATATCTTTATTCCCGTCTCAGCAAATCATTTTTTTTCCACAAGGGCTCGTGATGTCTTTCTATGGGCTCGCCGGTCTGTTTATTAGTTCTTATTTGTGGTGCACAATTTCGTGGAATGTAGGTAGTGGTTATGATCGATTCGATAGAAAAGAAGGAATAGTGTGTATTTTTCGTTGGGGATTTCCAGGAAAAAATCGTCGCATCTTACTACGACTCTTTATGAAAGATATTCAGTCTATCAGAATAGAAGTTAAAGAGGGTTTTTCTGCTCGGCGTGTCCTTTATATGGAAATCAGAGGCCAGGGGGCCATTCCTTTGACTCGTACTGATGAGAATTTGACTCCACGAGAAATTGAGCAAAAAGCAGCGGAATTGGCCTATTTTTTGCGTGTACCAATTGAAGTATTTTGAAATAAACCGAAGCACTTTTCTTAGCAGGAGGTAAAAAACTAAAAAATCCTCTTTTTTTTTTTCTATAACATAACTTAAATTTATTCATAATACTGATGAACCAAAGAAGACGTATATTATATATACGGAATATATACGGAAAACGGAAAAATTAGAAAACGGAACTTTTTTTTATGCGTATGTAAATTCACAAAATTCAAGGACTAACCACTGACTCACAAATAAAAAAGAGGGAATAGATTCGCGGGTTCGAAGCTTTCTATTCTAAATTCTAATATCTAATATTAAAATAGAACTTATGCTTGATAGAAATATTAGATCGTATAGAGTTGACGAATGAAGCGGATTCATTAAAAATTCACAGACGAAAAAATGGAAAAAAAAGCATTCATTCCCCTTCTATATCTTACGTCTATAGCATTTTTGCCCTGGTGGGTCTCTTTTTCATTTAATAAAAGTCTGGGATCTTGGATTATTAATTGGTGGAATACTAGTAAATCCGAAACTTTTTTAAATGATATTCAAGAAAAGAGTATTCTAGAAAAATTAATAGAATTTGAGGAACTCTTCCTGTTGGACGAAATGATAAAGGAATACCCCGAAACACATCTACAAAAGTTTCGTATCGGAATCCACAAAGAAACGATCCAATTGATCAAGATGCACAACGCAGATCGTATAGATACGATTTTGCACTTCTCGACAAATATAATCTGTTTCGTTATTCTAAGTGGTTATTCTTTTTTAGTTAATGAAGAACTTTTTATTCTTAATTCTTGGGTTCAAGAATTCATATATAACTTAAGTGACACGATAAAAGCCCTTTCTATTCTTTTATTAACCGACTTATGTATAGGATTCCATTCACCCCACGGTTGGGAACTAATGATTAGCTCTTTCTACAAGGATTTTGGATTTGCTCATAATGATCAAATTATATCTGGACTTGTTTCCACCTTTCCAGTAATTTTTGATACAATTTTTAAATATTGGATCTTCCGTTATTTAAATCGTGTATCTCCGTCACTTGTAGTGATTTATCATTCAATGAATGACTGAAAAATGATCCACCGATCCAATTAGAATTTTGTTATTTTGTCCATAAGTAAAATAAAACCATAAGTAAAATTAAATATTCAAAATCTTACTTTTTTTTTATACACTTATTTTTTCTATACATCCAAGAGATTCGGATTCCTCCTATATTTTAGTAAAAATTTTTCAGTAACTAGCAGCATCGTGGATAGGGAACTATCCTAGCGACCTACCCAATTTTATTGTAGAAATTTTCTGGATCAACGACTGGACCATGCAAACTAGAAAGACCCTCTCTTGGATAAAGGAAGAGATTACTCGCTCCATTTCCGTATCGCTCATGATATATATAATAACTGGGGCATACATTTCAAATGCATATCCCATTTTTGCACAGCAGGGTTATGAAAATCCGCGCGAAGCAACTGGTCGTATTGTATGCGCTAATTGTCATTTAGCTAATAAGCCCGTGGGTATTGAGGTTCCACAAGCGGTACTTCCTGATACTGTATTTGAAGCAGTTGTTCGAATTCCTTATGATATGCAACTAAAACAAGTTCTTGCTAATGGTAAAAAGGGAGCTTTGAATGTGGGGGCTGTTCTTATTTTACCTGAGGGGTTTGAATTAGCTCCTCCTGATCGTATTTCGCCAGAGATGAAAGAAAAGATAGGTAATCTCTCTTTTCAGAGTTATCGCCCCGCTAAAAAAAATATTCTTGTGATAGGTCCCGTTCCTGGTCAAAAATATAGTGAAATCACCTTTCCT